ATTTTTTTGGATTCCTTAGAGTTTGTTTTTCCCCTTCCTGGCGGTATCAAGATGCCACTGTGTCGGGATATCTTATCTGTCTTGTCCGGAAAATGGATATCCCCCGAAAAGATTTTTAGTTCAATCTTTTTTTTTTTTCTCTCCACTCGGATCAACCCGCCCACTTGGCTTCTTATATTTAAAGTGATTCGTGTATCGACTCCAATGATACTATAGTTCTGTACCATTATGACAGAGGATTCGGGTAAAATATGCACTTCTTCGGGAATGAAAAAAAAGCGATCTACTTTCATTTCGTATTTTGTCTTAAATTTTTGGACTCCTCGATACTCAATCATATCCTCTTTTTGGATGATTGAATCCGCCTTTAGAGTCCCATATTTAAGAATTCCGGAACTCTTTCTTCTGTATCTAGGATCATCAAAAAAAGCAAAAATACTGTTTCTATGGAAAATACCATTTATGGGTATTTCAATTGAGATACCTGAATGCGGTATGAATTCTTTCTCTTGTTCTTGAATCGATTGGAATGGAATGAGAAATCTATTTCTTCGCCTTTTTGCTAATAAATCCGAGTTCTCATGAAAAATAGCAGAATATATGAAATTATAATGACTAGTACCTGCGATTCCATTCAATTCTGAATAATCGGGAATCCCGGATTTTTTTTTATCATAAAAATCCGAACTAAAAAATTTTTGGCTCGCTTGATCGTTATTCCCTGAGAGGCTAGAAATAGATTTTCTTTCGATGGAAAGAAAGGGTATGTTCATTTGATCTTGATCTTTGTGGATCGAAAAAAGAATTAGACTCGATCCGCATGAACCTCCTGATAATATCCATAAATGACTTGTTTTTGGTAAGAGATGGACATTACTATATGTAAATTCGGGTGCATGGGACACATCAGTACTCCAGTGCATTTCGCCCTCTGAGTCAGAATAAATATATTTTCTAACCCTCTCTTTAAAATGAAAATTGTATGTTCCCTCGCGAATCTCAGCAATCACCTGTTCTGATTCCACATATTGATCATTTTGAACTAAAAGAAAACTTTTTGGTGGAATAGTCACGCTATGTATAATATCTTCGCTCTCAATAATTACAGACAAGTCTATATAACATAGAAAGGCAGGATGCCCGTGACGTGTACGTGTAGGATGAACCAAATCCTCATTGAATTTTATTTTTCCATTATAAGGGGCTCGTACATGTTCGGCAGTACCTCCTGTAAATACTCCGCCGGTATGAAAGGTTCTTAATGTTAGCTGAGTCCCCGGTTCGCCAATAGATTGACCCGCAATAATACCTACAGCTTCCCCCAATTCAACTAGGTCACCATGAGTGGGGCTCCGACCATAACATAATCGACAGATCCAAGATGTACTCCGACAAGTAAAGGGAGTTCGAATAGATATTGATTGTGTTCCAAAGGTTATTAATCGGTTGACAAGTCCAATCCCAAGATCTTGATTTCGAAAGGCGACACACCGGGAACCTATATATATATCGTCGGCTAAGACACGACCAATTAATGTTTGAATAAAAATTCTTTCTGACATCATCCGATTTTTATTTCGAGGACTCACAGAAATCCCTCGGATAGTGCCACAATCTGTTCTACGTACAACAATATGTTGAACTACTTCAACAAGTCGACGCGTAAGATATCCAGCATCTGATGTGCGTACAGCAGTATCTACAACTCCTTTACGGGCTCCATAGCAAGAAATAATATATTCTGTTAAAGACAGTCCTTCGCGTAAATTACTTTGAATAGGTAAATCAATCATTTGTCCTTGGGGATCCGACATTAATCCTCTCATACCTACTAATTGATGTACTTGAGATGCATTTCCCCTAGCCCCCGAAAAAGACATCATATGGACCGGATTGAAAGGGTCCGTCATCCTAAAATTAGGATTCATTTCTTGTCGCAAATATTCACTTGTAGCATACCATATCTCAATAGATTGGCGTAATTTTTCTACCGCATGTACATTCCCATAATGATGGTGTTTTTCCAAAATCAAACTTTGTTGTTCAGCATCTTGGACAAGCCAGCCCTTGGAAGGTATCGTTAAAAGATCATCAATTCCTAATGAAATGGATGTAGCTGTGGCTTGCTGGAAACCTAGAGTCTTTACTTGATCTAGGATGTGTGATGTATATGCCATCCCGAAGTGATCTATTAATCGGCTAATAAGTTGTTTAATAGCAGTTCCATCTATCACTTTATTGTGAAATACCAGATTGGCCCGTTCCGCCATAAGTACCTCCATATTCTGCTGAATGGGATTCGACAATGAGTTTGAGTCAATGATTGCAAAACTTCCTTTTCTCGATCTTGATTTGCGTAGAATTTTAGGTCAAGAACTATGCTACGGTCCGGGTTGAATCGGAGAGGTCCGAATTCACACGGGTGTCCTAGAATTACTTTTTTTTAATACCATATTATTATTATTAGGTATCATACGAACAGGCTTGAGAAAAACCTTGT